AAAATGAAGGGTTTCATTTTTGTAATTTTCTAATCGTTCCAAAGTGTCACAAGTAGCATTAATCAAATTTTCTTTTTCTCGTTCTATCTCAGAGTATCCATTCATTCGATACTCATCTGCTTCTATTTCCACTTTCCGTAAGCGAGTCCTGGCTCTTTCGAGCTGCTGAATGGCCCCTTTACGTAATTCTTCCGAATTTAGAATAGTACTCAAGATCCTCTGTTTTCGATTATCTAATAAATCATTTAATGAAAGTAGATTATCTTACCATTAATTTCACAACTTCCATAATCTCTTCCCGAACCAAACATGAATCTTTCGATTCATTTGGCTCTCACGCTCAATTATTTATTTTATGTTATGGGCATTCCCATATCTTTTTTTTAATGTAATGAGCCTACCCTCTCTTTTCTGTTTATATTCAAAAACATCGAAACTGATATAAGACCAGAATATTAGGAGGACTCTTCCGACCAGACAAAAATCTATAATTGTCAGCAAAGTTCTTTCTTTATTTGTATTTGTTCTTTATTTAATTTAAAATTTAAATTTACAATTTATTTCTATATTTTTTTTTTATTTCCTTTTTTTCTTCAAATCAAAAAATTCCTATTTTTTTTTTACGTAGGTCGTCGATTCGGCATTGGAAAAAAAAAAGAGCAAGATGCCCATTTTTTTAATAAATGGTTCAAATCATTTTATCGATATGAGTGTTCTATATCAGATAAATTACCAACTATTCATTTTTAAACCATTTCGGTACGTTAGTACCGGTAGAAAGAGTACCATGTTTTGCCTGGACTTCAAACAGTTTAGCTTTAACCATGTTAATGGTCTCACATTATTGGTTGATAGAGAATCAAATTTACCAATAAGTCACGAAATGCTATGGTTCTTACATATGATTTCTTAATTTATTCAGAAATAATTCGTTGAGATCGTGCACTTTTTTTTCCTATTTATCCTATAAAATGAATAAAATACCATAAATAAAGTGCAGTCGGATGGATCCAACCTATTCTTGAAATACACAACTCGCACACACCCCCTTTCCAAAAAAAATCAATACACCAAGCACTACACTTAGATTTATTGGATTTGTTGCTAAAATATCGGTATTAAACCCGAAACTCCCGGCGGATGGCCAGTGACCCAAGGAAAGGAAAGAATCGGTTACATTTTTCATATGCTCTCCTCTTATAGATAGGACTAACAAAGAACAGAGTTCTTTTTGTATCACTTCGTCGTCCCTTTTTTGATCGATTTCTTTTTTTTTTATTATATAAATTTTATTTCCATTTTTTTTTAATGGGAGTAGATTAAATCTAGTAATTTAATTTGATAATTTTTAAATTTCTTACTTGAAGTTTCCAATCCAATAAAATACTTATTAGGTTAAGTCTTGGGTCTCATGTCAATTGTGAAATATCTCGTTTGTTGAAACGATTCCTAAAAAAAGTAAAAAAAAAGGTTTCCATTGTACTAAGCTAAGGACGCGAAGGAAGAAAACGAGCGGATCCAGTAATTACTCATCCTCAAAACAGTCCTTCATTTCCTGGGGTATTGTCTCAACAAATAAATAATTTTAGGAGTAAAGCGTTGATATAATTAGAAGAAGCAAACAGCAATTCTGAGTTAATAAAATAAGAAAAAAGTATAGCGAGTTAAAAAAATAAGAAAAAAAGTATAGTATGTAAGGTACTTTTTTACATTTCTAGGATTAAACAAAAGGATTCGCAAACAAAAGCGCTAACGCCACGACCAGTCCATAAATTGTTAAAGCTTCCATAAAAGCTAGACTAAGCAATAAAGTACCTCGTATTTTACCCTCTGCTTCTGGTTGTCTCGCAATACCTTCTACAGCTTGGCCTGCAGCAGTACCTTGACCAACTCCAGGTCCAATAGAAGCAAGCCCTACGGCCAATCCAGCAGCAATAACGGAAGCGGCAGAAATCAGTGGATTCATGGTAAGTTCCTCGCACCAAAAAAAAAGAAATGGTTAATGATACAATCAACCAATGAATTTTTACTTAATTTTTTTTATCATTTTCTTTTTTCATTAAGGTTTTATCATTAAGATCTATCTGATTAAGATCTATCGGGTCGAAATAACTAAAAACTCCGAATTGAAATGATAATATTACTGAATCGTCAGAACTATTTCGATATCTCATTTTGAGTTTCTACTCATAATGGAGTTTTTGTAAATACATATGTATACGGTTCTAGTTATTGCATTTCTTTGTTTCGAACCATTCTTTCATTCAATTCTTCTTTCCTTTCTTTTTTCTTCTAGATACTATCCTTGAGTTCATCTCTTTTTTGCATTTCATTCAATCCACAATCACAGACGAAACAGAAAGACTTATCTTGGAACTATATAAATGCAGTGAACCGCAATCAAATCAATCAATAATATATATATAGGGTATATATAATATATATATAATATATATATATATATTATTATATATATATTAGGAATAGTCCTATATAACTAGTAAATATCTAATATCACATATACATTTGTTTCTTCCATAACGTAAACCACCCGCATTTTATATTGAATCGGATTCTAGAATCATTCCTCGAAACAGACGCAGGGGCTGGACTTATAGAGATTACATACATCTAGTGTGACACCCCAACCCATCTTTTTTTTTACAATTCCGCAATATCGTCTATCTTTTTTCCTACGACTCTAGGTCGTATATTCATACGTATTTGTATTTGTATCTATTATGTTCCCCAACCAAGTGGATTATCTTGAATCATGCATGAATTGGGATAAGCTTAAAAAAGACTATTTCGAAAACTAGTCAATGATGACCCTCCATGGATTCACCTATATAAGCCGCGGCTAACGTTGCAAAAATAAGAGCTTGAATACCACTTGTAAATAATCCAAGAAGCATAACAGGTATAGGAACTACTGAAGGGACTAAAGAAACAAGAACAACAACTACTAATTCATCAGCCAATATATTCCCGAAAAGTCGAAAACTAAGAGATAAAGGTTTTGTGAAATCTTCTAGGATGTTAATTGGTAAAAGTATTGGGGTTGGTTGAATGTATTTCCCGAAATAACCCAATCCTTTTTTGGTAAGACCCGCATAAAAATATGCCGCTGACGTGGGTAAAGCTAAAGCAACAGTAGTATTTATATCATTCGTAGGCGCAGCTAACTCCCCATGAGGTAATTGTATGATTTTCCAAGGTAAAAGAGCACCTGACCAGTTAGAAACAAAAATAAATAAGAACATAGTTCCAATAAAGGGAACCCAAGGACCATATTCTTCTCCAATCTGAGTTTTGCTCAAATCTCGAATAAATTCAAGGACATATTCGAAGAAATTCTGACCGTCGGTCGGAATGGTTTGTGGATTCCGAACAGCTATGATGACTGAACCTAATAAGATAGCAATTACGACCCAAGAAGTGATAAGTACTTGGGCATGGATTTGTAAACCTCCTATTTGCCAATAGAAATGTTGGCCTACTTCTACACCCGATATATCGTATAACCCTTTGAGTGTTTTAATGGAACATGGTATAACATTCATATTGTCCTCTGACAGAAATTGAACTTAAAAAAAGGAATTATTTTGATTCAACCATCTATTTCTCAACTCACTAACTTGAATCATTAATCGTATATTTTATTTACGATACCAAGAAATTACATAACATCATAACATAATATAAATGTCCTCAGTACTTTTTTTTATCTCTTTTAAAAAATTTAAAAATAGTAACCGATCCAATAAATCTATGGAGTTGCCAAATAATTAACTAATCTTATTATTCTTAATGATAATCAACGATTTCTTATATAGCTAGAACGACCCTCACGAATTGCAGATACTAATTTGTTAAGAATCAATCGGATTGAAGCTATAGCGTCATCATTTGCTGGAATCGAAATATCTGCGAGATCTGGGTCACAATTTGTATCGATTAAACAAATTGTCGGAATCCCCAAAATGACACATTCTCGAAGAGCCGTATATTCTTCTTGCTGATCAACGATGATCACAATATCAGGCAACCCCGTCATATATTTGATCCCACCGAGATATGTTTGCAAGGTAGATAATTTTCTCTTCAACATTGCTGCATCTCTTTTGGAGAGACAGTTGAGTTTCCCCATCTTTTGTTCTGCTCTTAAGTCCCTGAACTTGTGAAGTCTCGTTTCCGTAGTGGACCAATTCGTTAACATACCACCAAGCCATTTTTTATTAACATAATGACACCGAGCCCTTATTGCAGCTGATGCTACTGAATCCACTGCTTTATTTTTTGTACCAACGATTAAGAAGTTTTTTCCCCTACTTGCTGCATCAAAAACTAAATCACAGGTTTCTGATAAAAAACGAGCAGTTCTAGTGAGATTTGTAATATGAATACCTTTACGCTTTGCAGAGATGTAAGGGGCCATTCTAGGATTCCATTTCTTAGTACCATGACCAAAATGAACTCCTGCTTCCATCATCTCTTCCAAATTGATGTTCCAATATCTTCTTGTCATTTTTCCCCAGCCCAGACTTCCTTTTTTTTAACAAAGAGACGAGGTAACCTGAAATAAATAATTGTTCCGATGGAACCTTCTACGGGGGATTGACCGTTGATACACGACCCAAACCATTAATTTCTTTTAATTACTTATTTTATTTATTACCAATTTAATTACTTATTTTATTTTTTACCAAATCAATAATCGGACCAGATAATTGAAAGATAGTTAAAGTGAAAGAAAAGAATCTGCTCTTAGGAATCATTAAATCGCGTAAATGATTGTTCTGATGTCTCATGGAAATTTGTCTCATGGAAATTGTTTTGGACGTAAGAACAAAATAATTCTCTATGGTGTAACAAAATATCTCTTATTTCCAACTCGAATAGATTCTTTCTTTTGATTTCCAAATGAATGTTCTTGTCTTGCCTTGAAGGGTATACTAATTTTTTGAATCCGGTACCAACAGGTATAATCCCCCCCAGAACAACGTTCTCTTTCAGGCCTTTCAACCAATCAATACGACCTCGTAGAGCAGCTTTTGCTAAAACTCGAGCGGTTTCTTGAAAACTTGCTTCGGATATGAAACTTTGAGTATTTAGAGATGCCCTCGTTATTCCCAATAAGATTGCCCGATAACAGATCGCTTCGTCCAAAGCACGCCCTGCTCGTTCCGCTCGCAAAAAGCCGATTAATTCTCCAGGTAAAAAAACATTAGACATTCCATCTTCTGAAACCAAGACTTTTGATGTTACTTGACGTACAATAATTTCTATATGTCTATTATGGATCTGTACCCCCTGGGATCGATAAACCTTTTGGATCTTATTAACCAAAGAGATACGACTTTGGGCTATGGTTAGCTCAGCTCCAATCAAGAATCCCCAGGGGATTCCAAGAATTCTTTGTATACGTTCGTTCCAACCTTCAACTCTCCTTTCTAGGTTCATCGATATTGAATCAATCGAACGCACTTCTAAGATTTGTTCCACTTTTGGAAGACCTTGCGTTATGTCACCAGATCTCGATTTTTCATATATAAATGTAACTAATGTATCTCCTTCGTAAAGGATTTCTCCATAATGGCTATGAACAGTTGCTCCTGGAGTGGCCAAATAGGGTTTAGCTGATCTTATAACTAAGGAGTCAACATGAACAATTAAAATTTGACCAGATTTTTTTACGTGTGATTCGTATTTGAATAGACATACATTTTCACAAATAAATTGTCCAAGGCTAATTATTGTAGATGTCTCTTCACAATAATCGTGATGGAGAAAGCACCAATTCAAATGGAATGGATTCAAAATTATGTTACCGCATGGATCGGGATTATAAATCCTCCTATTTTCATCTATTAAACAGTATTTAAGTACTTGGAAAGTCTGTTTAAAATTGTCAAGTAACAAATATTTCTTTAACAAGATATGATTATGAGTTATTAAATAGTAAGATGAAAAAAAATTCGCTATTTTAGGGACAATAGTCCCTAAGGGACCCAGTAAATCCCTAATTTGGATTATGGGATCTGATTCTTTTGTCACATTGTTATATTTCGAACCATTGAATGGACCAATTCGAGAACAATTGGATGATGACAAAATTATCAAAGATTGGCATTCATTATTTCGATTCAACAAAGTACCAATACCAATAGTTCTTTGATGTTGGGTAAGTGATTGAATCTTCGCCTTGGAATAAAAAGGATTGATATTGGTGCGATCTAATCCATTATCGGAAATCAATACGGAACTTGCCCTATCATACCTTTTTCCGGTATACGAAATAGTGGACTTGACTAACTCAATTCTTATGAAATCGCGAATCAGATCATTTGTCCTTACCTCAACAAAGGAAGCATGAACCTCTTCTATAGAACCATTTTTTTCTTGGTCCCAATTCAATACTAAGCAAGTCCGAACTAATTGAATACTTGTGTGATAAATTCCTCGAATTGACTTGCCATTTCCATAAAGGATATAATTGACAACTCTAAGTTGGACATTATCCTTTTCCTGCAAGAGATCCCGAGGGAAAAGTGTTGCTAAATTTATCCCATCAGCTATTTCATATGTGACTACGGACCGAACCGAAACAAAATACTTTTTCTTGGTGGGTGTGATCCGTTGGACATAGATCCCATTTTTCAATTTTTTTGATTTCTTAGAATTTTTTTTTTCCGTCTCTGGTGGTATCAAAATGCCGCTGTGCCTGGATATCTTATCTGTTTCTCCAGGAAAATGAATATCTCCAGAAAAGATTTTCAGTTCAATACTTTTTTTTTTTCTCTCCACTCGGACTAATCCGCCTACCCGGCTTCTTGTATTTAAAGCGAGTTGTGTATCTACTCCAATGATACTATTGTTCCGGACCATTATGAACGAAGATCCGGGTAAGATATGCACTTCTTCGAGAATGAAAAAAAACCGATCTACTTTCTGGTATTTCGGACTAAATTCTTTTGCTCTTTGATACTCAATCAAATCCTCTTTTTTTATGATTGAATCTACCTCTATGGTCCCATATTTAGTAATTCCTGAACTATTTCTTCTGTATCGTGGATCATCAAAATAAGCAAGAATACTATTTCTACGTAAAATACCATTTATGGGTATTTCAATCGAAATACCAAAACAGGGCATTAGTTCTTTATCTCGTTCTTGATCATATTGTAATGGGATAATGAATCTATTTCTTCGTTTTTTCGCCAAGAAATCCGAATTTTCTTGGAGAATAGAAGGATATATGAAATTCCAATGACCATTGGATATGATTCGATCAGGTCTTGAATAGTCAAGAATTTCCCTATCTTTTTTACCAGAAGTATCCAACAATTTATGTCTTACTCGATGATTAGTCATTGAGAGGTCAAAGATATATCTTTCTTCGAAAGAAAAAGAATGAACATTCATTTGATCTTGATCTTTGTGGAGCGAAAAAGACACTATACTGGATCTGCACGGAACTCCTGCTAATATCCATAAATAACTTGTTTTTGGTAATAGATGAACATTACCATGTGTATATTCAGATGCATGGTTGACATCGGTACTCCAGTGCATTTCTCCCTCTGATTCAGAATAAATATGTTTTCGTACCTTCTCTTTAAAACGAAAAGTAGACGTTCCGGCACGAATCTCACCAATCACTTGTTCTGATTCTACATATTGATCATTTTGAACTAAAATCAAACTTTTTGGTGGAATATTCACATTATGGATAATATCCCGAGTCTCAATAGTTACATACAAGTCTATAGAACATAGAAAAGCAGGATGCCCATGACGGGTACGTGTGGGATAAACCAAATCCTCGTTGAATTTTATTTTTCCATTAGAAGGAGCTCGTACATGTTCGGCAGTATCACCTGTGAATACTCCACCGGTATGAAAAGTTCTTAATGTTAGTTGAGTACCTGGTTCCCCAATTGATTGACCCGCAATAATACCTACGGCTTCTCCCAATTCGACCAGGTCGCCGTGAGTGGGACTCCGACCATAACATAATTGACAGATCCAAGATGCACTCTTGCAAGTAAAGGGGGTTCGAATATATATTCGTTGTGCCCGAAAGGTTATGAATCGATTGACAAGTCCAATCCCAATATCTTGATTTCGAGCGGCAATGCATCGTAGACCCATATATATATTGTCTGCTAATACACGACCAATTAGTGTTTGGACAAAAATTTTTTCCGTCATCCCATTTCGAGGACTCACGGAAATACCTCGGATAGTACCACAATCCGTTCTACGTACAATAATGTGTTGAACTACTTCAACAAGTCTACGCGTGAGGTATCCGGCATCTGATGTTCGTACAGCAGTATCTACAACTCCTTTGCGGGCTCCGTAGCAGGAAATTATATATTCTGTCAAAGAAAGCCCTTCGCGTAAATTGCTTTGAATGGGTAAATCAATCATTTGTCCTTGGGGATCCGACATTAATCCTCTCATACCTACTAATTGGTGTATCTGAGATGCATTTCCTCTAGCTCCCGAAAAGGACATCAGATGGACTGGATTAGAAGGATCAGTCATCCGAAAATTAGGATTCATTTCTTGTCTCAAATATTCACTTGTAGCATACCATATCTCAATGGATTGACGTAATTTTTCTACCGCATGTACATTTCCATAATGATGGTGTTTTTCAAAAATAAAACTTTGTTGTTCAGTGTCTTGGACTAACCATCCCTTAGAAGGTATTGTTAAAAGATCATCAATTCCTAATGAAATAGATGTAGCAGTGGCTTGCTGGAAACCCAAAGTCTTTACTTGATCCAGAATGTGTGATGTATATGCCATTCCGAAATGATCTATTAATCTGCTAATAAGTCGTTTCATAGCAGTTCCATTTATCACTTTATTGTGAAAGACCAGATCAGCCCGTTCTGCCATAAGTACCTCTATATTCTGCTGAGTAGGATTCGACAATGGACCTGAGTCAGTGATTCGAAAACTTCCTTTCCTCAATCTTGATTCACGCAAAAATTCAGAAATTATGATACCAGTGAAACTGGAGAGACCCGAATTCCTACGGGCACGGGCATCACCTAATCTAATTTATTAGTTTAGATAGCGTATGAATAGGCCCGACAAAACCCCTGTATGGCTTCTTCTATTTCTCGATAAAAAGAAATATGACCAAGAGTGGTTCGAATGTATATACAATGGATTTCTTTTTTTACACTTCCTACTATTAGATAGTGCTCATAAATCTCATGATAAGTACCCAAAGATTCATATTGAACTTCGATGGGAACTTCTCTTGAGCCAATGACACGTTGATCTAGTCTCCATCGGAGCCACAAAGGACTATTTAAACTGATTCGTTTCTGCCGATAAGCTCCAAGTACATCATAGGAACTACAAAAATACAGTTCTTTCTCTTTCGTATACTTATAGTCATTATTGTCAACTGTATTATTTTGATAGTTTCCGCGATTATATGGATTATGCCTATTTGCACAAATACCTCTACGATTCTTGATCGTTAATACATAGAGTCCGATAAGCATATCTTGAGTTGGTACGGAAATGGGATCCCCAATAGCTGGAGACAAGAGATTTATATGAGAAAACATAAGTAAACGAGCCTCCGCTTGAGCTTCCAAAGATAAAGGTACATGAACAGCCATTTGATCTCCATCAAAGTCTGCATTGAAACCCTTACAAACTAATGGGTGTAAACAAATAGCGCGCCCCCCCACTAAAATGGGTTGGAAGGCCTGTATGCCTAATCTATGCAAGGTGGGTGCTCTATTCAACAATACAGGATGCCCCCGCATAACTTCTTGAAGTATTTCCCATACAATCGGTTCTTTTTCCCGAATTTTACTTTTAGCAATCCCTATGTTAGAAGCAACATGTTGTCTGATTAGACCACGAATTAAAAATGTTTGGAAAAGCTCTATTGCTATTTCTCGAGGTAATCCACATTGATGTAATGAAAGAGAAGGACCCACAACAATGACGGAACGTCCCG